TTCCATCCCAGTAGGCCTTTTATGTGCAAGGTAGGGTAGCTGCATGCTCCGTCTCGCTGAATCACCCGAAGACTACTTCTGTGACATCCTTTTATCATAGCCTGCTTTCTGTGTCTTTCAATGCCATTTCAAGAATTGAATGAAGAGAACGGTAGTCTCATTGATTCCATTGCTATTGGTATTGGATTCCTCAGCTTAGCTAGATGAAAAGAGGTTAATTGGTAGCCCTGCTATCTCACCCAAGCCGATTATGAGAACTTCCCTTCTCTATTTGGCCCTATCGAAGGAATGTGACTTTCAATTTCTATGCTCGGGGGGACTCTCGCGAACTAAGAAAGCGGGAAGAAAATCTGATTACCATCAAATGTACACGGTCAATTGGATAGGTAAAGCCGGTCTCCTCCTGTGATTACGACAGAATCCTAATCTGATGCTTGGCACCTGTCGGATAGAATCTTTTCCTAACATCGGTTGTAGTCGTTACAGCTATGAATGGCACAGAACAGCTTCTCTTTCTTACAATTCCAAGTCTTAAGCAAAGTGGCAAATAAGGAACCTGGTGTCAACCCGTCACCGAGAATGGCCTATGTTCCAAGAACCAATGCTACCAATACGGTCAGAACCTACCACTGAAAGGATGCCTGCTGCTGAGAATGCGGCTATTGTTCAAAATGCACCTGCTGAGGCTGGTGTGGCTACTTGGCTTGGCTCGCCATGAAAGCGGACTCTTTCCAAGGAACGTAATGTATCCTGTAGTGGAGCGCGAGCGACAGGAGTTCATCAAGTCTAAGAATGGGCCGGTCACCCAACGAGAAGGGGGGCAGTCGGAAGTAGCGACGGGTTAATCGAAGGTAGCGAGTCTTTGTACGAGAAGGTTCCAATTCAAATGCTCTAAATGGGCTTTTGAGACCCATTATTGTCCAACAAGAGTGTCTTGCCTGCTTCTTCCTTTGTTGCCTAGTCTATAGGTCCAATCTCATCTGCTAGCGCTTATTTGTTGCTTGGTCCGGGCACATTCATCGATTTCTTTTAATTGTTCTCGGGCTATGGGCATCGGTCCACATGAATCAAGCTAATCCCTTCTTTTTCGATAGCGATATCAATAAATGCATTCCACTTTCTCGACTGACTGATTGATGAGTTCAGTTCTTTATCTAAGGCAATCAGTAGATGGGTAGTCCAGTTAGCCTGGCTTTGAGTAAAGGCGTTTTGATTAGCCAGTACTCGGTTATGTATATCCTCGTAGAAGGAAAAAGACATTAATGAAAAAAATTCCCGAGGTAAAATCCTTAACTTAAACCCGCTTTCGAAGAATCAGTTAAATTAGAAGAATTCATCCATTTCTTAAGAAAAGTGGGCGTCATCGTCATTTGAAGCGTCCAATGGAAAATTGACTATCTAATCAGCGGAACGCGGCTTAAAACGATGATTTAAGGGCCTTTCTCGATTTGGAGACTTCGATTGAGATATTCCCCGAGGGTATGGTACCTTTTCCATTGACTTCTCGACTGCTTCATCGGAGGAAGAATCAGGTGAAGAAAGCCGGTTTTGTTGGTGAATCACCCTTTCCTTTCCCCTTGGCTTCTCCGCAAAGTTGGATCTGGCTAAGCCTATTGAAATCTCGCTTACTTGGAACAGAACTATTAAAGCTAACGGCCGCCGCCTTGGAATCAGTTCTCCTAACGGCAGGCTCGGAACTAAGGGAACTAGGCGTGGTTGTAAATCCTTGACTCATGGGTTGAAAATAAAATAAATGTCGTGGGTTGCGCCGCTGTAGAATGAAGTCAAGTAAGTACAAGTTAAGTAAGTACTATTTAGTGGCCGGGAAAAAGGAAAGCAAGCAGGAAAGCCTTAACGTTCTTCCCTCTTATGGTCACTGCCATTCTGCTCAACACTTTAGTCCACCAGCCGCGGAGGGCATCCCTTCTCAGCTTTCCTTTGACAAGGGGCTTCGGTAAATCACTCCCGTCTGTGTTCGCTAGGATTACTTTCCCACCAAAAAGTTTTCTTTATTACCTACGGCTTCTATTGTTCGGAGCCCATTTTCTACTTTCATATGTGTGTTTTGGCCTTTCATATTCTTTTTCTTCTTTTGCCCGCTGGGGTGGAAACTGGTCTTGTCAATGAATTCTACTAAGAAGAGTAAGGAAAAGAGGAAGCCGAGTGAAGGGCTTGATCGGTGTCACTACCCCGCTTCCGCTTCCCAACGCCAGAAGTGTGTTTTTCCTAACGAGCCTAGCTGCCATTTCAGAGGATGGCACCTGTTTTTCTCTTTCTTTCGTAAGCTGTTATAGTTTCAACTTCTTTCCAATAGCAGCTTGCTTGGCTTCAAAGCCTTACCTGCCCTTCGCCGCCTCCACAGAAAGATTGGTCTGGTCGATTGGTTACTTCCTTTTTTGATTAGTATTAACTCAAATTCTCTCTATAAAACGGTACAAGAGACGGCGCAGCGCTGCCTACGCGCTAATTAGCTTCCGATGTCGAAACTTCTCCGGCATTGATTGAAGGTAAAGCCTTCACTTCAAGCTTTGAAGCTAAGTCCGCTATTCGGTCAAACTCTGATAGGCTCTAGGCCTTACCTACCTTACTCTTTCGGGGTTCACTCTTCTACTTAAGCTCCAAAAGTTCCTAGATAGGCGGATGCCTTTGCCGAGTCTGAAACTCCGACTCCTAAACTGAAAACTGGCCGGAAATGCCCATTTTGAGCTCGCTCTGGCGGATGTTCCCGCTGATCTTGACTTTACAAATAGTCAGCTTCTGTCTTTCCATACATAGTATGGCACTTTTTTTGTCTCTTTTGTCTTTCTGTGGCTGGTCTTTCTTTCCCTTTTTCATTCTTCACAAATGCATCGAATGCTTTTTTGGAGGGCGCTTGACCTGTCTTAGCTTTACAGCTTCGTTCCCTTGCTGCCCTCCAACTTGATGATTCTACCTGGTATCCTGACACAGGTGCCTCGGCACACATGACGTCTAATCTTCTCTCTTTTTCTCCGCAATGATCAAATCTGTGTTGGAAATGGCTCTCTTTTGCCTCTTCAACATCCAGTGAGATGTCTTTTATTAGGTATTACTATCTATTGGGCAAGATCTTTACAAGGTATCCCGTTCAGCTTCAAATGGACAAAATTCTCGGTCTTTCTCATTCAAGTGTGTCAAAGCTAGATCGACTAGTTGAACTTCCCTCCTTCCCTTAATCTCTTTCCTGTTGAAGCGCTTAATCCAATAGTAATCTTAGAAGCGTCTGTCTCATGCCAAATGTCTTAGAGAATAGTAGTTCGCATCGATCTAGTTTCAGTTGATCCAATTATAGAACTAGTGGTTACAGCGAGTGAGCTAGCCCTCTTCAGGTCTTTCCCTTTCCGAAAATCGCATTGCAATCCTTGAGTCTGGGCAAACCGGTGGACGAGGTTAAGTGGGAACTTAAGGTTAGCCCTATCTTTTAAGCCAAAGAGGGGATCTCTCTATTTATATTTTATATTGCCTGAGAGCTATAAGTACCGCGAAGGGCTATCTCACTCCAGCAGGAAAGGAAGAAAGAAGTTTGAAGGGGGCCTTGTGGGTAAAGGAATTGGCATAATTCTATTTCTTCTATCTATATCCATTGAAAAAGAAAATGAATAAGCGACAGTATAAGGAGAAGTTCTATTGATTGAAGCAGGAGGTGCCATCGAGTGTGAGAAAGAAAGCTGCTTGAAAGCTATCAGGATCAAGAGCGATTCTAATATCACTGCTTTCATAGAAAGAGGAGCAAGATCAAGAAAGAAGGCCATTAACTCCGTTTTTCAATTCCTCTTCTTGTCAGTTGAGTGACTCCGTCGTTCCTTAGTCCCTTTCAAAGCTTCAAAAGTGCTCAATTCCCTCGCTGCAAAAAATGAAAATAATAAAGGATCAGTTTATGTTGAGTAAGAGTGACTTTCTTTGCCCTTTTCGCCAGTTGTAAAGAAGGATTCTCTCTCAAGGTAAGCATAAGCAGTAGTATTTTACAAGGCGGGAAGCCATATTGATATTTCAAATGAATAGGCAAGCTTTTTGATTCCACAAGGGAAGGGTGGAAGTCAGTCCTCTAGTTAAAGTCTGGAATACGCGTGTAAGCGAGCCCATGATCTAGCGAGCCTGCTGGAGTGCCATCTAGAAAAAAATTCCAATTACCTTCGATGGATGAGTTCTTCCCTTTGCTGTGGGGCCAGACGAACGTTCCATACCGGCTGAGGGAATATCTTCTATACGAGTCCAGGCATTTCCAGGACTAAAGTAAAGGAAATCAGTTACCTTGCAAGCTAGATCTTTGCGCTTTCTTCTGCCATTGAATAGGTAAGGATTTCTCCTGCAATCTATAGGTCTTTATCAAGTAAAGCAGTTACTTTCTTTTCTCTTCTTCTTTTGATTCTTTATTTAAAAAGGAGGGCTCTCCAACTTGCTCGTAAGCTTTTCTCTTTTAATTGTTGAAGATAATCATGATTATTTACATAACAGACTGGTTGGAAAAATCCATATGGTATAGGCAGGAAAGCCTCATAATTAGTATTAGACTGCATGGAGGAAGGATGGTCTTGGCTGTCCTTTGGCTTATTCCCCGATCGGCTTGAATGGACAACTGGTGACCTCGGGTGAGGGGCACGAAGGGAAGGGTATAATCAGTCTTGCTTTCCCGAAAGGCTATTACCGATACTCTACTTGCTTTCCAGTCTCACCCAAGAGTCCCTGAAAGGGCCACTAGTTAGTAAGACTCTCTCTTCTCTTCTATTACTATCTATACAATATTAATGGAAGGTTTCATAAAAGAATTACGGGAATGGCTGAAAAGTGCGAGACACAGAGTCAGGGGTTTACAGAAAGTGGAATGGATAAAGAAAAGAGGTCGACTAGGGCACCAACAAAGGGCCAAAGAGAGAAAGAACCACCAGCGGCTCCACCGAGTTTCCCCGGTAGCCTACCAGTGAGAACTACTAGGCAGGAAGGGATCTAGTCGCAAAAGATGTTTTCGAACCGCCGTCTGAATCCGGATAAATTACAGAGTACGGAGTTGAAGCTGCACCCGAACCAGAGAGAGAAGGAACCGAAGATGAAAAAGGAGCGAGGAGATCACACCGCTACGGGATTTAACCTTGAGTGGCTGATAGCTCGCGGAGCTAACCTGGTCGTATGAGTAGTTTCATTCCGGTAGGTGGGAAGATGAGGATTGGAGGAATTGAATCACTTGTCACTTGTCGGTTAGAGGGCGTACTTTTGAGGGACCCCCTGCTTTGCTTCTTTAAGAGTTCTTTTGATTGACTGGGCGGCAGCAGGTGAAGTGGCGCCGATTGGTTGATACTGTTGGTTAAGATAGGTTCTTTTTCTTTCTTTCCTATGCGGAATGGGGAATATCTGGTTTGACTTGCCGCGTGGCCTGCTTCAGTTGATCAGAAGTGCGAAAGTCGAGTACATATAGAAATCCGGAATTGAGACTTTTGATAAACAAAAACTCACTCAAATCACATGTTCGTCTCGCCCTTTCATCGGAGTCTAATGTAGCAGGAGAAGAATCGTCTAATGAAAGGTCCCATTTCAGAATAATTCCTCACGTCTTCCGTCTTCTCGCTGCCGATCGGCGATTGTGAAAAAAAGAATAGGAGTCCTTTAGCCCACCTTATAGGTCAATAGGATGAATTCTTCCCTCTAGTAGGTCAGTCACTAGCTTAACTAGGAAAGAAGGAGAAAAGAGAGTCCAGAATGTTTGCTATATTCAGTTGGTAAGGCCAGTTGCTATTGAATCCGGAATAAGGCAATCCTTATTCTAATATGCCAACATAAGCAAACAGGCGGGGATGCATCGAATAATGCAGGAAGAATTGGATGTGCACATAGGATTCATCTTTCAACGGCATTTCCGACATGAAACTGAATGAAAGAAAGAGTTAACAGACGCTTTTGTCCATTTCGCATAGCCAGGAATAATGCTAGGAAGATAAGGAGCTGTTTTCGCATCCCCTGCCCACAACCTCTTGAATCAAAATCAAGGACAGCGTGCCCGCCAAAGAAAGACTGAACGGCAGATTCTGTTGAAGGGGCGTAAAGTTGACGAAAGAAGGAATCCGCCAATCATTTCATTCAAGCTTTTGAATTCCCCAATCGCTCTACTCTAATGAGACATTAGGAAGATAGAAGGATCTTGGTCACGCTACCATAACCATAGGTGATGGTCTTATGACTGTTAAGGGTCAAATTGGAGCTTTTTCCTGGTCGACCTGGTGGGTCTTCGAGTGGCGCAAATCAAAGTCCTCGATCGGGTGATCTTTCTGATGCCACCCCTCTTTGTTAACGAAATAGGCTACGTCACTCAATATGAATGATAACGAAATGGGAAGCCGGTTGAAGCCTTTGGGTTATTCATATCCACGGATTGCTGTATTTCCGAGAGCTTCTCAACTGGATCCATGAGCAAGACCTCTGCTTTTATCTTAATAGGTTAGATAAGCTGCTCACTAAGGTTGGCTCTCCCCAGACAGCCTTAGCTTATCCGGACTCCACTCGTGGATTGGAAGAGGCTGCTACATATATGCTACCTCCAAAGGACGAAATGAGTACAAAAAGTGAAGTGACTTCGGCGTGTACATAACTACTTCTTGCTGTGAACATTAGTCTAAGACTGTGGGCTCTTGGGAGCCAGTCTCTGACTGGAATAGCTTTATATTATATAAAGGAGAGGCTCAAGAGAATCCATTGACGATTCAGTCCTGGATTCTTAACAAAAAGGAAGAATCGAGGTGAATTGTTCATCGGCCAAGTCCGAAAGAAATGGCTTAGCCAATGATGGATTGACCAAAGATCTAAACCCTGGTCAGGCATCCTCGCCGATCTAATGAGAAAGATTCCGTCTTTGATCCTGGGGAAAACATTTCTATTAAGGCAACTGCACTTGGTCAGTAGAACATAGTCTCGGCTGGACCTACATCCCCAATGTTATGGTTGAGCAGGTATCGCTGCTAAGGGAGAAAGGGACCTCTGTCGGAGCAAGCTAAAGAGCACTTCGTTCATGAGTTGCTATCGCTTTAGCTGTTATAACTATAACTTAAGCTATCTTCTCGAGTGAAAACTGCTTTCCTTAGGATGCGCTTTTAGGGTACAGTAGAAAGAGCTAACCGAAGGCTGTAGCTTGTATAGTAAGGCATTCTAAAGCTAAAGCGTCAGTAGCTTGCTTTCAAGTAGCTCATAGACCTTTAGCCAGTACGGTATGGATAAAGTCCACCTCACTTAGGATATTTGTCAGGAGATGGGAAATCATCCGGCGATTGCATTTAGAAAGTAGGTTCAGTAGAGCTCTGCTTGTCAGCAATTCTTACTACTTCCACCTGGACCTTCACTTCAAGTCAGCAAAGCCTAGCTCGAAGTTGAATCTGCCCGAATAGCACCTGCCCAACAAGGACTTCGATGGGAAAGAGCCGTGGAAACTCAAGAACAAGGTAAGACAGAGTGGTACCAAGTTCGGAAAGAGACCCGGGAAATATACGCTGTCCAACGCACATAGGTAGGAAGGGACGCCTTAGGCTCGGCCCATCACAAGCTCGTAAGCTTCACATGGCGATTCTTCTGCTATTAGGCTAGCTAGATCTGCATCGCATTCTCAGGTCTTTAACCCGGATTTCCTGTCGTAAGTCGAGAAGAAGGGTCTTATTCCTGCATCCTTTGCAGCCTATTTTTACTTTGAAAGGAATTTGATCTTGCCTGACTTCATTTGAGGAGTGAAGCTAGCCCTCATTCCTATTCGTCTTTACTGTCCTTACCAACTCTAACTGGTCTGGTTCTCGCCTCTTAATAAAGAAAGGTAAGAATCTTGACTTGTTTTTACATAGGTAATAGAATGATTAGTCCTCATAGCCCTTCTGCTTTCATTAAAATACCACCACCTTTACTCTTTATATGAATCTTTTTTAATGTGTCTTGCCTCTCTCAGGATAAGGAGAAGGGTTTCTTAGCGGAGTTCGGCTCTGGGAGTAGATTTTTCTACCCCATATAATCCGAATAAAAAAATTCCCTTGTTAGTTAGCATATCAAGTTCTAAGGTAAGCGCTGTGCTAAGTTTCTAAGTCCGTCTATGTTGATTCAGTTGCAGTTTTTCGCCTTTCTTGCGAACCATAAGTTTTCATTTCTTTCCTCCCCCGGCCGGCTGTTACGTTACGAATCATGAAATGTTGACCGAAGAGTAAGCCATTTACCTAGATCCCATTTACTTATTAATATTTTTAATAAGTAAACTGGAACCTTGTCCATTTACGAGGTTAGGAATGAGAAATTGTCCGTGTCCTTTTTGAGGAATGGTACCTGGGAACTGGTAACGCTATCGGCTGGGAAAGGGTCTGTTGGCTGAGATTCGGATGGAGTCTCGTTTAGTCACTCACTCGCTCGGGTGTATACCCGAAAGTATAAGCCCGACGGATCCATTGAGAGACACAAGGCTCGTCTTGTAGCGAAGGGATAGACTCAGATGTATGGGATCGACTACCTGGAAATGTTTGCTCCGGTAGCTAAAAGAAAGTCCTCGATGAGAGTGATTCTTGAAGTGGCTGCAAACGACGAACTGGAAGCTCCACCAGTTAGATGCCGACGAATGCTTTCTATAATGGAGAACTTAAGGAAGAAGTTTAAATGACTGTACCACCCCGCGGAAGGTGCAAAGCAAAAAAGGGCAAGATGTGGATACCTATTTGCCAAACGGGTTGTACGATTGGTTCGGAAGTCCGGTTTGCTTTTTTCACCGCCCTTTACTGAAGGGTTCATGAGCGAGGTTCTATTGAATCTGGTCTTAGTCGGCCTGGGATAAACGGTGCAATAGCTTCAGTTAGAGCAAAGCGGAAGAAAGAAGAAAGAAAAAAATAGGATAGAAGTAAACCTGAAGTGTCGCGAAAGACTGAAATGGGAAAGAAAACGGAATGTACCGGATTTTTAGCACGTGCAACCATCAAACAAATCCATCCACCAATTCATTTAGCTAGTTATAGTGTCGGCGTAAATCCCGAGGTCGAGTGTATTGGAGTTCCGCTCGGATTTTTTTTGCTTTGATATAGTACTGGCTTTCCCGCCCCTTTTCCTTTCGAATGATCCAGAATAGGCATATATAGAATAGACTTCTGTACAACATAAACCGATAGATAAGCCTTAGTCTACGACTGGCCTTTCTTCCTATCCCATCTGGAAGTGGGAAACAAACACAAGCAAGTAAGATCCCCGCTCATAAACCACATCTGCATGATTCACCCCGAAATTCTTCCTTGCTTTCAAGAGAAAATTACCAAGTGACAGGTAGGTAAGCAAATAATTAGGCATCCTTAGATGAAAGAGCGGTTCTCAGGTATGATTATCCATCAGCAGCAAGTAGAAAAATCAAGAGTTTGCTATTTGGAAGTGAGAAGGTCCTTTTTTTTTTAGTCTACTCATTTCATTCAGATATAGTTCTGCCTGCCTGGTGAAAGGACCGGTTGTTGACGCAGTCGGTGCCAGTAGCAGGCATAGAAAGGTATCCTCATCCTCCCGTACTTATATTCAAGTGACTTCGTTTGCGGAATACTAATTCTAATATCCAGGTGCGGCATCTTTGGTCGATCAATCTCGAGTGCGCAGGAACACTTTGATTGCTAGCTTCACGTCTTCAGTCCGGCCCCCTGAAGAAGGACGAGCAGCGTTATTTTCTATTTTAATAGGGGCAACCCGCCCATTTTTTAGTGTTCAAGTGGCCTAGGTACCTGGATCTTCGATCCAATTCCTTTCTGCTGTTTAAGAAACCTTGCCCTCCCTTTCTGATTGTGAGCTTATGCCATTAGTGTAGTGGCTATAGGCTTTACCAACTCTCCCGTTTTTTACTTCTCATTTCACCTGGGCGCTCTATTATGTTATTCATTCTCGATGCTTTGATTCGGCTCCTGGCCAAAACCTGAACTACGAGCGTTGTTTCAACTTCTTTCTTTGGTAGGTAACACGCCACGCCTATCTGTTCAAGTGTCGTTACGATTTAATCGAGTTAGAGGCT